AATAAAGCGGCTCGATAAGAACCTATACCTAGAGCTAACATAATATAACCCAATTGAGACATTGTCGAGTAAGCTAAACTTCTTTTAATGTCTCTTTGAGCAAGAGCCAAAGTAGCTCCTAATAGTACTGTTATTACGCCTATTGAAGAAATGATATTCATTATGGAAGGTATAACTATGAAAAGAGGAAGAAGCCGAGCTACAAGGAAAATTCCCGCTGCTACCATAGTAGCAGCATGTATAAGAGCAGAAATGGGAGTGGGTCCTTCCATAGCATCAGGTAACCATATGTGAAGGGGGAATTGTGCGGATTTAGCAACTGCACCAACGAATAAAAAAGAAGCACACAGAGTAGCAAATAAGGAATTTACTCCATTATGATGAACCAAGTTATTAACTATTTCGAACAAATCCCGAAATTCTAAACTACCAGTTATCCAATAAAGTCCTAAAATTCCTAATAATAAACCAAAATCCCCTATACGATTGGTTACAAAAGCTTTTTGGCAAGCACTTGCCGCACTCGGTCGTGTGAACCAAAAACCTATTAATAAATAGGAACACATTCCTACAAGTTCCCAAAAAATATAAATTTGTATCAAATTGGAACTAGTAACTAATCCTAACATAGAACTATTGAAAAAACTCATATAGGCAAAAAATCTCAAATATCCTTGATCGTGAGACATATAATTGTCACTATAAATAAGAACCATAATTCCAACAGTAGTAATTAATATTGACATAATAGAAGTAAGTGGATCGATCAAGTGTCCGAACTCTAAAGAAAAATCATTATTGACGGTCCAAGACCATAGATATTGATAGATAAAATTTCCATTTATTTGCTGAATAGATAGATTGGCCGAAAATGCCATAGCTATACTTAGCATCAAAACACTCGGAAAAGCCCACATACGACGAATATTTTTTGTTGCTGTCGGAATAAGCAGAAGTCCAAATCCTATTAACATAGTAACTGGAAATGGAAGAAAGGGTATTATCCATGCATATTTATATGTATGTTCCATAAAAAAAACAAATTTTCATTTTTTTCTTATAATTTAATTGTTTCCGATTCATCAATTCTTATCGCTTTCGAAAGGAACAATAAAAAAATCAACTATTTTTATTTTTCATTATTCTTACTTTTCTCAGATATTGGAAATATTCAAAAGTTCCAATTCAAATGATATGACCAAATAGCTAGATAAGAGTAATTACTTAGTTATTAACTTTAACTAAAGAATTAACTAAAGAAAGATAGTTAATAAAATAAAAAAAAATGGGAAATATGAGATTTTGAATCATTCTACGACTATACTACCATCCTATTCTGGCAATATGTAATCATATCATATACTATAGTATAGTAAGTAAAAACAATCATACCAAAACAGTAGAATATAAATCATAGCATGCCTCAATAAATAGACTAAAAAAAAAAAGACCTAGTTATTCTAGTGATTTTATTTGTAGTAATTACCTAACTCATTGCGGAACTAATTGATTGGATTCCAATCCAATAAGAAAGTATCAGAAATATTCTAATACTCTTTATTTCGTATAGAACTGAAAAATAAAAAAAAATAACTAAAAATTGAGGTTCTCCTTCTTAGGTAATAGAATGTCTTGTTTAACATATTAACCACTAATTGTAGTTTAAGTTTGAATTTAAATTATAGACACGGCAATATGAGCTTATTCAATTCCAAACTAATAGTCATAAAAATTCCTTTTCGAATTTCCCCCCCCCCTTTTCTTCTATTTTTTTGCCTAGTGTGTTAATATGTGACATTGTTATATATGTGACATGCATGTCATACATATATTTATATATAAATAGATAAATAATATATTTGTATTGTATGTTCTGAAAAAACTATTATCGACGAAATTAAGTTAAGTATAGAAAATGACTAAAAAGAACGATCTATTTTGAGCAATACATGTCTTTCACATACAACAATAAAAATTAGTAACTCTTTTTTTTTGAATGGCAGTTCCAAAAAAACGTACTTCTATATCAAAAAAACGTATTCGTAGAAATATTTGGAAGAAAAAAGGATATTTAGCTGCAATAAAAGCTTTTTCTTTAGCAAAGTCAGTTTCTACTGGAGATTCAAAAAGTTTTTTTGTGCGACAAACAAATAAGAAAATCTTGGAATAATCGGAATTTCCATGGCTAGAAGAATTTCCCATTTTGGAATATGAATAATTCCCTTTAACTAAATGTATTGATGTATTGAACTCAATACAATATTAGTTAGAACTAGCTGCTATGATATGTAGAATAAGAATTTCTCTATCTGTCGGTTCTAAGTATCATTATTTTTTTTTTTTCATTCTAGTTTTTATTAGAATCTATTTATTAATTCGTGAGATGTTTTTTTCCTATTCATTTTCTTTTCACAATGGAAAAATCTTTGTTCATTCTATTTTTCCGTTGTGAAAAGAAAATTGTGATGGATGCGGAAACTCTTTTGTTTTATTATATGCTTAACTCAAGACCAAGTTGGTTTCATAAATAAAATATTATCATAATTTTATTTAGAAATTATGTACACAACAAACAACAAAAAGTATTATATTCATTTTATATTATATATTTTAATTAATTAATTAATACTTAATGATACTAAGAAAAGTATCCAAATTGTTAGAAAAATTACTTAAATTTAGTAATTGAATTGTGATACATATGAAATCCTATTTATTTTTTTTTTTTTTTTTTTTGTTCGTTTAGAAAAAAAATCTCTTTGACAATTTGTTTTTCATTTATCTGATTTCGTGGATTCAATTCAAAATAAATAAAAAATATAAAAAGAGGACAATTCACAATTCTTAGTTTCTGTTTCGACTGAAAACCAAATTTGTATTTCAAGTTACAAGTGTTCCGGGAGAACTTAATATACAGATAGTACGTAAAAGTGGATTCTTAAAACTGAACCTACGATGATACTAACCTAAGTAAAAATTATTGAAAATTCAAAGATGAATTTTAAGGAGCTCTTATTTATCAGTTCTAATATTTCCTAAACTATATTGAATCCTTGAATCTAGATCTAGACGATTCAACATGAATTGACTATTATTATTTCAAGTAAGCCGCTATGGTGAAATCGGTAGACACGCTGCTCTTAGGAAGCAGTGCTAGAGCATCTCGGTTCGAGTCCGAGTGGCGGCATACTGTAAAAAAGATACAATGGATCCTATAATGTATTTAATTCCCGATTTCCATTCTGTAATGGGACCTTTTTTATGTATGATATTTGTGACTTTAGAACATATATTAACTCATCTCTCTTTTTCGATCATTTCAATTGTGATTACGATTCATTTGATGACCCTATTAGTACACGAAATCATAGGGTTGCGTGATTCGTCGGAAAAAGGAATGATAGTTACTTTTTTTTCTATAACAGGATTATTAGTTACTCGTTGGATTTCTTCGAGACATTTTCCATTAAGTAATTTATACGAGTCTTTAATCTTCCTTTCGTGGAGTTTTTCCATTATTCATCTAATTTCCAAGATATGGAATCATAAAAATGATTTAAGCGCAATAACCGCCCCAAGTGCCATTTTTACCCAAGGTTTCGCCACATCGGGTCTTTCAAGTGAAATGCATCAATCGTCAAGATTAGTACCTGCTCTACAATCTCAGTGGTTAATGATGCACGTAAGTATGATGTTATTGAGCTATGCAGCTCTTTTATGTGGGTCGTTATTATCAGTCGCTTTTCTAGTCATTACATTTCGTAAAAACATCGATATTTTTTGTCAAAGAAAAATTTTCTTAATTAAGATTAAGTCATTTTTCTTTGACAAAATCGAATACTTGAACAAAAAAAAAAATGTTTTTAAACACACTTCTTTTGTTCCATTTCAAAATTATTACAAATATCAATTAACTCAGCGTTTGGATTATTGGAGTTATCGTGTCATTAGTTTAGGGTTTACCTTTTTAACCATAGGTATTCTTTCTGGAGCAGTATGGGCTAACGAGGCATGGGGATCTTATTGGAATTGGGACCCCAAAGAAACTTGGGCATTTATTACTTGGACCATATTCGCGATTTATTCACATACTAGAACAAATCAAAGTTTGCAAGGTACGAATTCGTCACTTGTAGCGTCTATAGGATTTCTTATAATTTGGATATGCTATTTTGGGATCAATCTATTAGGAATAGGTCTACATAGTTATGGTTCATTCACATTAACATCTAATTGAATAAATTCCATGAGGAATACATAAGACCGTCGTACCATACGTAACGGAAAGTTTGTGCAGGTTTTTGAGAACCATTTGAATGATTCCTTGATTCAAATGGTTCTCAAAAACTCGGAATATATCTTATTATAATTCTAATTCACTTTATTTTTTGTGTTGTACAGCTCAAAAGTCTTCAAATTCCAAATTCTAAGACTTTGTTTTCTATCTGATTAATGAAAACTATCTATGAAAATAATTAGATAGGATAGCTTGTACCTTGTCAACTGATAGCGAAAGAACAAAATCAGGATAAATACCAATCCCTATTACGGGTAAAAAGATACAGATTGAAACAAATAGTTCTCGTGGTCCAGAATCCACAAAATTGGAGTTTGGAACATTGAATAGTTTGTATCCATAAAACATCTGACGTAACATAGATAATAAATAAATAGGAGTTAATATCATTCCAATTGCCATTACAAAGGTAATTAGTATTTTGGGCATTAAAAGATATTTTGGACTGGTAATTATTCCCAAAAATACTACTAATTCTGCAACAAAACCACTCATTCCTGGCAATGCAAGAGAAGCCATCGAGAAACTACTAAACATGGTAAATATTTTTGGCATTGGGATTGATATCCCCCCCATTTCGTCGAGATAAACAAGACGTATTCTATCACAACTCGTTCCTACCAAGAAAAAAAGTGCAGCACCAATAAATCCGTGAGAGAGTATTTGTAAAACGGCTCCGTTGAGTCCCATGTCGGTTATAGAACCAATTCCTATAATTATGAAACCCATGTGAGATACAGAAGAATAGGCTATTCTCTTTTTTAAATTGCGTTGACCAAGAGAGGTTGAAGCTGCATAGATTATTTGTATTGTCCCTATTATCACCAACCAGGGAGAAAATATAGAGTGGGCGTGCGGTAATAATTCCATATTGATCCGAATCAATCCATATGCCCCCATTTTTAATAAGATTCCAGCTAGAAGCATACATGTACTGTAATGTGCTTCCCCATGGGTATCTGGTAGCCATGTATGTAGGGGTATAATCGGCGATTTGACAGCATAAGCAATAAGGAAGCCCAAATAGAATATTATTTCTAATGTCACAGGATATGACTGATTAGCTAATCTGTCAAAATCCAATATCGGTTCATTGGAACCATATAAACCCATACCTAGAACTCCTATTAAGAGAAAAATGGAACCCCCCGCAGTGTACAAAATAAACTTTGTGGCTGAGTACAAACGTTTCTTTCCTCCCCACATGGATAAAAGTAAGTAAACAGGAATTAATTCTAACTCCCACATGAGAAAAAAAAGTAAAAGGTCTCGAGAAGAAAATAATCCTATTTGGCCACTGTACATTGCTAACATCAGGAAATAGAACAATCGCGAATTTCGAGTAACAGGCCAAGCTGCTAAAGTGGCTAAAGTAGTGATAAATCCTGTCAGTAAAATAGGTCCTATGGAAAGTCCATCGATTCCCAGTCTCCAGTGAAAATCAAAAACATTTATCCATTTTAAATCCTCCTCCAATTGAATTAATGGATCATCCAATTGGAAATGATAACAGAACACATAGGTTGTTAGAAGGAGTTCTAATAAGCATATACATATAGTATACCACCTAATTACCTTATTCCCCCTATGAGGAAGAAAGAAAATGGAAGAACCCGCGAATATCGGCAAAACTACAAGTAGTGTTAACCAAGGGAAATAACTCGTGATAAAGACAAGATGCATTTTGACCAAAAAACCCGTGCTCGGAATAATATATTTTCTCGAGTACGGGTTTTTGTCGGTAAAAAGGAATCAAATGATTCAAGTGGAATTTTTTATAACGTATCAATAAGATAGACCCATGCTGCGAGTTGTTTCATGCCATAAATAAACACGGACACTCAAAAAATCTGTTGGACAAGCGGATTCACATCTCTTACAACCTACACAGTCCTCGGTTCTTGGCGCGGAAGCAATTTGCTTAGCTTTACATCCGTCCCAAGGTATCATTTCCAATACATCTGTGGGGCAGGCTCGTACACATTGAGTACACCCTATACATGTATCATAAATTTTTACTGAATGTGACATTGGGTCTATAAATTCCAGTTTTGAACATAAAAAATTTTCGATCTGGTAAAGTAAAATCAGGAGGAAATGAATTATATATTTATATTGTATTGTAGACACCAGACGAATCAATGGTTTATCAAAAAATCTAATGTTAAAAATCAATATATTTCTAAATCTGTTCATGAGAAAGGACCAAGATACTTTGATTTCCGTTTCAACAACCATGATTATACAAGTCACACATATGACTTCACATTGACATTGGCCAACAGATCATCAATATTTCAATAGTAATATAAAAATATATTACTATACATATTACTATAAAAAAAAGAATAAAAAATGAAATAATTTATATCTATATTTTATTTATATTATTTATGTCTTTATTTATATTTATATGATAGTTATGACTAATTATTCAACAAATTTGATTGATTGATACGAGTTGATTTTCTGTTACGATAAATCGACGAAACAATAGCTAGCCCAATAGCTGCTTCCGCAGCCGCAATGGCTATAACAAAGATTGAGAAAATGTCTCCTTTTAATTGGCGACTATCAAATATATTCGAAAATGTTACGAGATTTATATTAACCGAATTTAGTATAAGCTCAAGACACATAAGTGCTCTAACCATGTTTCGACTTGTGATCAATCCATAAATACCGATAGAAAATAAGTAGACGCTCAAAAAAAGTATATGTTCAAACATCATTGGCTAACTCCTCATGAATCTCGATTCATTTCAATATGAACAACAATTCAACCGATTTGATTGACCAGAATCGAGTAATTACAGAAAAAAGAGGGTATCAGCAGTAGATTAAATGAAAAACTTTCCCTTTTTCATTGGATTTTGAATTTATAATAATTGTATTAATTCTAAGTATTTCTTATTGACGAGCCATAGTAATTGCACCTATCAAAGAAACTAAAAGAATTATAGAAATGAGTTCAAACGGAAGATAAAAATCTGTTGATAAATGAATTCCAATTTGTTGAACGTTACTAATAAGGTCCTGTTCTATAATCTGATTTGATCTTGTAGTCCAAATAATTCCATACCATGACGTATCTAAGATAGTAGTAATTAGTGAAAAAAGAATACTTATACAAACCAGTGAAGTGACTCCATCTCCAACAGTCCAAAAATAGGAATCGTTCGAATATTCTGAACCATTCATGAACATAACAGCAAATATGATTAAGACATTTATGGCTCCTACATAAATAAGGAGCTGTGCGGCAGCTACAAAATAGGAGTTTGATAGAATATAGAATAAGGATATACAAACAAGAACCAATCCCAACGAAAAGGCAGAATAAATTGGATTGGTAAATAATACTACTCCCAGACCTCCTAATATAAGAACTGATCCCAGAAATACTACAAGTATATCGTGTATTGGTCCAGGTAAATCCATTATGTATAACAGATAAATAAGTCGAAATATTTCATGACCTTACTAAATAGTCCAGGAAAGAAAAGGGTGTTACCTTTATTTTTTTTTATTGTATATGATGGGTTCCCAATTGAATTCAATCTTAATATGGATTAATGTAGATATAGATAAAGTTATTAAAGTTATTGGCCAATCCTACTTTCCTTTTTATCTATTTTCTATTTTAAAATCATCACTAAACCATATTCTCAGTTTAAAACAAAGAGTGATTCTCAACAATCAATAGTTATTATTTGTAATTTCTGACCAACCCCCCAAAAGGTGCTTGGATCCTTTATATCAAAAGGAAATCTTAGTAATCAGTAACCGTTCTTGAATCAAGGGGGTTATCCTTGTCTATTTTGATTTGAGTCGAATTTATAACTGTTTGAATTGTGTAATCTCCAATTACTGGCATTGGTAACCGACCCAAAGCAATTTGATTATAATTCAATTCGTGACGATCATAAGTAGAAAGTTCATATTCTTCAGTCATTGATAAACAGTTTGTTGGACAATACTCGACACAGTTACCACAAAATATACAGACCCCAAAATCAATACTATAATTAAGCAATTGTTTCTTTTTAATATTTTTTTCAAATTTCCAATCAACAACGGGTAGATCTATGGGACATACACGAACACATACTTCACAAGCAATACATTTATCAAATTCAAAGTGGATTCGACCACGGAAACGCTCCGATGTGATCGATTTTTCATAAGGATATTGAATAGTTACAGGTAAACGATTTGTATGGGATAAGGTAATTATGAAACTTTGACCAATGTACCTTGCTGCTCGTATTGTTTGTTGACCATAATTTATGAACCCGGTCACCATAGGGAACATATTGTGGATCTCCGTGAATAAATTGATGTTTCTTTCTCTTGTTTGAGATCGATTATGAATCTAGAATATCGTTATCTTATTCTATTATTTATAGTATTTATAGTGAAACAAGTTGGGAAGAAGTTGTCAATAATAGATTACCCAGGGAAATAGGTAAAAGAAATTTCCATCCAAGATTTAATAACTGGTCCATTCTCATTCTAGGTAAAGTCCATCTTGCTGCGATAGGAATGAACAGAAACAAATAAGCTTTAGCTAATGTAATAAATATCCCAATTGTCGTTCCAAAGACTCCATCCATTTGATTTATTCCGAAAAGTTCAGGAATAGATATATACGGAATAGAGAAATTCCACCCACCTAAGTAAAGAACTGTTATAAATAATGAAGAAACTAATAAATTTAGGTAAGAAGCAAGGTAAAATAAAGCGTATTTGATACCTGAATATTCCGTTTGATAACCTGCTACTAATTCTTCCTCTGCTTCTGGTAAATCGAAGGGTAATCTTTCACATTCTGCTAGAGAAGAAATTTGAAAAACAACAAACCCGATAGGCTGACGCCACAGATTCCACCCCCAAAATCCATATTTTGACTGCGCCTCAACTATATCAACTGTACTTAAACTGTTAGATAATCATAGTCGATAATAACATCACTGCTCGCATCGCTATTTCAAAACCGTACATGAGACTTCGGCTTCATACGGCTCCTCTATGGCCACAAATAAATGTAAGAACTTGCTCGATATTATCTCCGTCCTTATTTAGATGGTAAATATACATCGGGAAGCCAAAAATTAGACCAATGAAATTCCGTCTGCTCAAATAGAAAAGGTGCTTCCGAATTGATCTTATCCATTACAATTTTAATTTCTCTTTGTTTGGTAATAACTTAATCTTTTAATAAAATACTCGTTATATCAATAAATATGTTCTATCAATAACTATAAAGAAAGAATTGGGTATTAATTCAAAATTCATGATAAGAATTCTATATGTTATGTATAGATATGGATGAGGAAAATAATAAATAAAGATCCTTTGTATTATTATTTATTCATTTTTCTCATTCTATTTTTGAATTCTATTTCTTTTGTTCCTGTTCTTCTTTCTCAGAGGGAGGGTACTCTGAAAAAAAAAATAAAGGATTAATTCGTTTTTGATAGTCATTTCTTTAATCAGTGAATAGGAGCATACTCTAGATCGGAATCGTGGGGAAGTACTGCTTGGTCATTTCTACCAACTTAAAGTCCCCATTATGATTCGTTTTATCCAAAGTTTTATATAACAATACCGTTTTTTGATACCTTATATTATCTCTATTACTAATCCTTTGTGTACCTTGGTGTTCCTAACTGTTCACTGATTTTTGATTGATCCCCCGTATGGTAATACATATAAAAAAGTAGTAGAACCCCCATACGTTGATCTTTTGTACCCGCTTCAAGATATGAGAATTAGTCAAAGAATCTTAATCTTGGGGTAAACAGTTTATATACTGCTTATGTTTATATTCTTGTACATAGGGAATGAGATTTTCTCTTCTTACTGCAAATTTCTAAGCAGTTTGATTTTACTCATATAACTATCTAGTTTAACTCATCAACCCCAATGATGAATAAAAAATTAAAATATCCATTCAATATATTCAACCTCTTTACTTTATTTCTAGAGAGAAGGGAAAATAATCATGTTCCAACGAATCACACGTAGAGATATTGATAATACACATAGAGTTAATGGTATTTCATAACTAATAGATTGAGCAGCAGCCCGTAGACCACCTAAAAAGGAATATTTATTGTTCGATCCATATCCTGACATAAGAAGTCCAATAGGAGCAATACTTGAAATGGAGATCCATAAAAAAACACCTATACTGAGATCGGCTAAAATAAGGCGATATCCAAAAGGAATTACTAAATAACTTAGTAGAACTGATATGACCGCTATAGACGGTCCCACGCTAAACAAACGAATATCTCCTCTAGATGGAAGTAGGTCCTCTTTAAAAAGTAATTTAGTCCCATCTGCTAGAGCTTGAAGAATCCCCAACGGACCGGCATATTCAGGCCCAATACGTTGTTGTATTGCTGCGGATATTTCTCTTTCTAACCACACAATTACTAGGACCCCTATTGTGATTCCTAATAGAAGGGTGAAAATGGGAACAAAGATCCATATGAGTCCATAAACTTCTTTTAAGGATTCCAATCTAGAAAAAGAATTGATAGCTTGTACTTCTACTTCTGTCGTATCAATTATCATTTCAACGATCAACTTCTCCCATAATGATATCTATACTACCTAGTATCGTCATGATATCGGCCAATTTCATTCTTTTAACTAATTGAGGGAGAATTTGCAAATTGATAAAACCAGGTGGCCGAATTTTCCATCTCCAGGGGAAAACACTACTATCTCCTATCAAATAAATTCCTAATTCTCCTTTTGGGGCTTCTACTCTTACATAAAGTTCTTGTTTCGACAATTCAAAATTGGGTGAAAGTTTTTTAGTAATAAATCTATATTCAAAATTAGTCCATTCGGAATTTTTTGCTCTATCAAAGCGCCGGACTTCTAAATTTTCATAGGGTCCCCCAGGAATTCCTTCTAGAGCCTGTTGAATAATTTTTATAGATTCCTTCATTTCACCGATTCGGACTAAATAACGAGCTAGTGAATCTCCTTCTTTTTGCCATTGGACTTCCCAATCGAATTTATTGTAACACTCATAACTATCAACTTTACGAAGATCCCATTGTATTCCAGAAGCACGTAACATCGGCCCTGATAAACCCCAATTTATTGCTTCTTCTCCACCAATAATGCCCACTCCTTCAACTCGTTCCAAAAAAATGGGATTCCGTGTAATAAGTTTTTGATATTCAGCAATTCCTGTTAAAGAGTAATCACAGAAATCCAAACATTTATCTATCCAGCCATAAGGCAGATCAGCAGCAACCCCCCCAATACGGAAATAATTATGCATCATTCGCATACCCGTAGCAGCTTCGAATAGATCATATAACAATTCCCTTTCTCTGAAAATATAGAAAAAGGGAGTCTGTGCGCCGATATCCGCCATAAAGGGCCCAAGCCATAATAAATGAGAAGCTATACGACTCAATTCCAGCATAATGACTCTAATGTAACTGGCTCTTTTAGGTACTTGAACACTTTCCAATCGTTCTGGTGCATTTACTGTTATTGCTTCTGTGAACATAGTGGCTAAATAATCCCACCGTGTTACATAAGGCAAATATTGTATAATTGTTCGATTTTCTGCTATTTTTTCCATCCCTCTGTGTAAATAACCCAATACGGGTTCACAGTCAATAACATCTTCACCATCAAGAGTAACGATCAGTCGAAGAACACCATGCATTGATGGGTGATGAGGACCCATATTAACTATCATGAGATCTTTTCTTGTAGCCGGTACAGTCATATCTTTTCTTCCTTAATTCATTATTCCATGAATTTATCAAACAAAGTTCATCAAAATGAAAAATTTCATAACTACTAATAACTAAAGAAAAAAATGCAAACCAACCTTCAAATTAACGAGTTTTTGACTCCCGAATACCTAATTGACCAATTAATTTCTTATAACGTACTCTATTTTTCTTTGACAAATAATCCAGTAGCCGTTGACGTTTTCCCAGAATTTTCCGTAGGCCCCTTTGTGATAAAAAATCTCTTTTATGTAATTCCAAATGTGAAGTGAGTTTCCGTATCTTATCCGTAAAACTGAATACTTGAAATTCAACAGATCCACAGTTTTTTTCTTTTTCTTGTCGAATAGCTAAGATGAATGCATTTTTGACCATAAAAAAACCAATTTTTCTATTTTTTTCTTTTCCGTGTATTTTACCGATCAGGAAAAATAATAATTATTATTATACCAGTTAGTTCCAGTTATTTGAATCTAGTACAAAAAAAATGGGATTTCTTCATATACACTACTTAAAATTGATATTAATTTTATCCAAATCAAATTACAAATTTGATTTGGATAGAAAGGGATGATACATTTATCAGAATGTAACATGGTGTATGTGTATATCTTTCGGTTTTTATCCACCGAATATGGCATGCGATAGATATATAGGAAATATACTATTAACTAATTCTGAATCGTGGATACATATGTATTCTTGACATACTGAAATGACTACCGTTATTGGTATCAAACCAATAACGATTCATACAAGCTAAATCTTCTAATCGATAATTGGGCCAAAGAAACGATTTGAATTTAATGAATTTATTTGCATCTGTATTAAGATGCTTTTCCCCGTTTAAAAATTGTCCCCAGTTTTTTATGTTGTTTTGATTGCAAAATAGTGGATTTCGATTCACAACATTCCAATTCCGGGAATTGAAACAAATTAAAATTCTAAATTCTCTACGACGTCTGGGAGATAGAATATTTTCAGGAACAAGGAAATCAAAATGATTTCTGTTTCTATTCACAAGCATATTGCTGTGTTGTGCAATGGATCCATCAAAATTCTTTTTTTCAACATATCCACTTTTTATTATGCATTTTCCATTAGTTTGGCGCTTATTCTTATCAACCAATGAAATACCTATGGTTTGATATATAATAGATTTTCCATCCTTTTTCATAGATAAACGAATTGGTTCGATAATAAATATTCCTCTTTTTATCAATTCTGTAAGAGTTAGGTCTTTCTGAATCAACATTACATCCAGATGCATCTCTCCTCTTTGAATTGAGGATATAGCAATTTCTCTTGGATCTATCAGTCTAAGTAGGAGACAATATACCTTGATATTATTGATCATTCTTTGATTCAAGGAATCATCCCATCTTAATTGAAAAAGCAAATATTTTTTCAGGAAGAAATCCAGTTCTGCTTCTTTCTTGCTCTTGAATTGTTTTTTCTTTCTACCTTTTTTAATGTCTGCTCCCGTATAATCTTCTTCAAGATTTTTCTTTTTGTTTTGTTTTCGTAGATCTGATACAAAATCTCCTTGACCTTGTTGTTTGTTTTTTTTTTGGTTGGAATTTTCTAATTCAAGATATTCTTTTTGATTAGCTAATATAGAAAGATTTTTTTTTTTATTTACGTCGATCTTTTCATTTTGACTAATATTTTTTTCATCGAAATGAAAATTAAAAATAAGTAATTTGATTGGTATGATCCACGGGTTAATCTTATACACATCAAAAAGTAGTACAAATTCTGGGAAAAACCAAGGTTCTAAATTTGATATGGTATGATATAACCTTTCTTGATTCATTCCTATCCAATCAAAAAAAATATTTTTTTGATTGGATGGGTTGATTTTGTGATGAATCGTAAAAGAAAAAGGATCCTTTTTTTCAAATTTTTGAGAATTTTGAGTTTCAGTTTTAGCATTTTTATGAATCTTGGTGCCGGTATGTGTATTGGCCCAGGTCTCAATATCGATATTATTTCTAATACAAAAATGGAGAATTCTACAATCAAAAAATTTTCTATCCATATTTTTGTCCATATCAATAATAGATCTTTTTTCTAGATAATCACTAATAGATATACTTATCAATCTATAAAATGATTCGGATTTAAGTGTATTTGTATTGAAATTATATGGAATTTTTTTGTCCTCTATTTGTAATGTTGATCCAGAAATATACGAGTCCTTACTATTCCCATAATTTATATATTTATATGACAAAAGATCATATCCATAATGTTTTTTCCATTTTTCTTTTTGACTTATCGATGAGTCCACTGCATAGTAATTTTGTTTCGTGTAATGAATTAATTGGTCTTTTTCTTTTTTATATAAATCTAATTTCATTGAGTCTTTCTTTTGAATCGTACGACATTGATTGACTCTATTTCGCCATTTTTTCGGTACTAAGTGATCCCACTTGGTCTGAGATAAATTGTATTGATAATGACCCCTTAACCAATTTTTCCATTTATTCATTCCAGACTTATGCATTTTTTTTTGCCTTGGTTTGGAATCAAATATTCCTCGTGTCGTACAATAATTCTTGATTATATCCCTAAGAAAAGGATAGGTGTGGTGATATTGAAGTACAGATTTCAAATGATACTTGTTAAGTAATTGATTTTGTGATAATTTGTAAAATACATAGGCTTGAGACAAAGAAGATAAGTCACAATTATTATTCCTAATATTTTGATTACTAATATTAGTATTAGAAAAATTCGAAAACGGATTTTTTATAGTCGAAATAAAGTTCATTGTATTTTGATTTGTTTTCTCAATTCCTTCTTGATTTGTTTCAGCGTTGGAAATGGATTTGTTGATCATTTTTTTTGTTGATTCAAAGAAAAGTTGTGCATTGATCCTTGGAATCTTAATGATACATAGTAATATATCCATGTATATTTTTTCAACGAAGGATTTCATAAAATAATGTGATTTACGTATTACTCGGATATTTTTTCTTTTGAATATTTGCCAAATATCCTTCTTCGATTCCGATCTTTTATCATCACAAGCTCGAACTATTTTTTTCTTGCCTTTTGTGATTCCTTCTATTTGAGTCCTAATTGTGATTGTCTTATTAGCAAGATCTTTCATTTTTGTTTCTATGAGTGAATAATTTTCATTTACACAATTCGCGGATCGAATTCGAATGGTCGATTCTCGGATAATCTTATTATTTATATTGGAATCTTTTTCGTTTTCATTCGATTCATATACTTTTACCTTTCTCAATTTCAATAAGAAAATGGGGTTTACTTTTTCAAGTTCTTTCATTATTAGGTTTATAACTAGAACTATTCTTGTTTTTTCTTTTGAAACTTTTAGAAAACCTTTTCTTCTTTCTTTGAAAACCCTTATAACTTGAAAAAATTGCCTTTTCGCTTTTCTCGTTTTTTTTTCGAGTTCGTTAAAAATGGGTTCAAAAAAAGAAGGTCGTTTTCGGGGAGACCCAAAAGGTAGTTCTGCTTCCCTTCCCCAGACTGTTAAAAAACAAAAATTGTCTTTTTTCTCCTTTTTCCTTATTTTCTGATCTCTATCTCTATGATGAGATCGTACTTTAGATCTTCGCCAAGGTTTCAGACAGAAAGGAAATAGAATCTTTATCTGAATACCGTCTGTTAACCAATTTTGGGGAAATTCTGTTTCTGATAATTGAACGCCATTATAGGTACATTTAACATGCATTTCTTTATTCCATTCCTTCAAATCCTCGTACCATTCGGGGAATTGCAATAATAACATACGACCGATATTTTTAGCTATTATCAATAAGGGTAATATAACGTATTTTCTAAGAAAAGATTGGGTTACTAACATGAAACCTCTTATTGCTTGAGTAAATATAAAGGTATCCCAAGCTTCTGATATTGCTATTCGTTCATTTTCTTCTTCTTTCTCTTCCTTTGTTTTCTCCTTTTCTTTTGTCTCTTCCTCCTCAAAATACGAAATTTGCAATTCTGGGTTTTCCCCTACCCAATTCCTAAAAATATGATTAATCATTTTAGAGATATCAAAAAACGAAAAAAAAAATGTTTTGTCTATGCGATCAAAAAAAAGTGGAGAATGCACATTTGCTTGAAACATTTCCCAAATAACTGTTTTACGTCTTTGAGCACGTATGGATCCTTTGATTATACCCCGGCGAAAATCCGATTGTTGTGAGTAACGTATCAAAGCCACTTCCTCTTCTTCATCATTAGTGCTATTATTACTAGTACTGGAATTAGTACTCTGACCGTTATCAGTATAAATTACCACGCGTTTGCCTTTTCTTGAACGAATTTCGGGATCTTCCGTCGATTCTTCTTCATTTTCTTCTTCCTCTTCTTCTAAATCGTCTGTCAATTTGTATGACCAACGAGAAACCCTTTTACTGATTTCTTCCATTCCAATAGATTTCCTTCTAATTGTTGTTAGATCGTTTGGATCAGTTGAAATTACATCGAATATAAATTTCAAAGATTTTGCTTGACTTTCTGAATCAATTCGTCGTGCGTGTCCAAAAGAGAATTCATCGATTGAGGTTAAGGAATTCCTAATCGAATTCAATACAAATTTCCCGCTAAAGCCAAACGTATTCTTTTGATGTTCTAATTCTCGAGAATCATTATGAAAGAGACCATGAATCTTATTTATCCAAAACATTTCTACGGAATCTGCTGTGGAAGTTATTAAATCGTTCATGATTGCACGTGAATCAAATTTTTTTATTGTTCCTCGATAAGGTCCATTCAAAAAAGGATCATACCTTTTTTGCAAGTATTCTTGTTCATTCTCATCATCGCATAATCTGGTCCTTTTTTCTAGCATATCTAAAGCAAGAGATCCTTTCTCTTTTTCTAGAATTTTGATTCGACTTATCAATTCATTGTTCAAGTTGTATTTTTTTTGTTCATTGGTATGAACCCAATAATTATACAAGTCCTCGTGGGATAGTTTTTCTGCCGTGTACAAAGAAATTTTTCGTTCTATCATTTCTGAAAAAGTCGATAAACTTGGTGGATATGTAAAAGATATTATTTGTTTTCCATCACTTGGGCATATATAAAAAAAATATTGTGACATTTCATTCCGTATAGCATTTTCAAATCGATCATTTTTTATATATCTATATGGTCGATTCCATCGTTTATAATCGAAAAGAAAAGTTACAATAGGTTTTTCAAACCAAAAAGAATTTTTTTCATTTTTCTCTTCTTTTTTTAAGTTAAGTTTTACCAATTCCCAATTATCTTGATGAGTATCAAGATAAAAATCCTCGTAGTCTGGGCTATCTTTGTCTTCTTCGTAAGTTGTTTCTACATCGTTTTCTTCTTTTCTTTCTCCCCTTTCTTCCGTTTCTGAGGTTTCTTTCAGTTTCTTAGTGACAATAGGCGACGGCATTCTGCCTAAATAGTAGACACA